CGCGAAATCTTGGTGATCTTCTCCATCTAATGAATGAGGAGTCCGTTTTGAAATCGTCCGCCCTGCATCCACCCCCCGAGTATATGATTCAACAGGAATCACACAAGGGTAGATTGATAGAAACCTCTGGTAAAATACCCACCAGTACCCGTACCCAGCAGATAAAGTACATTACATAGTCCGTTTTAGAGATTGGCGCCTTGCCCATTCAGTGACTTTGGCACTGGACGTTCCCAAAATGGGTACTATTGGGTCGGGTGAATTAGAGAATAGACAGACGAGACGTCTGTTGGCATTCCAGCCTTCCTTCTCCTTTCAGGGCCTATCCCAAAGAGAATCCAGTACCTCTTGGTCGTGAATATCTGAATAGGACGAACCGGCCTCCGTGGATATCTTTGCTTCAGAACAAAACAATTAGAATTAGGCTCGGTCAACTGGAATGTGTATTATCCATATAGGAGATCTTCCAATTGAGAAGATCCATCGACCTGAGACGAAGAAAAAGGTCTACCTACTATTTTATTTAGTTATTCAGTTAAACCAATGATTCATTATTGGAGCAGATAGCAACAACTATTTCATCGGACATGCGTATTTTTGATTTTCCGATGGATTGACATGGTTTCATTAATGGAAATTGTTTGATGTAATGAGTAAATAGGCTCTTTCGCCGTTCAAGAATTCTTGTTTAGGCAGTTCATATCATCCATACATAGTGTTTTGATCTAAGATTTCAATTCTTCCATCTTTCTGCAGTAGCATATTGTTCCATGGAGCTAAGATCCAAAATATGGAATAAACAAGTATTTCCACGACTCTACCACCTGGCCAATTCTGTTCCACTTAATCCCTTTTTCATGGCCACATATCTTTATTTTATGGCTTTTATTTTATGGCTAAGGAATGGGAAATCTTTCTCCTGTTACATGAATCAAATGTTTCATTTCATCTGGGAAAAGCCATCTCTTTCTCAACAATGTCTTTGTCATTTGATCCAATAACGTTCCGTTAGATAGGAACAGATTTGATAAATACTGATAACTCTCAGATAGAGTATTAGAACGGAAAGATCCATTAGATAATGAACTATTGGTTCTAAGCCATCTGTGGCGATGAATCAACAATTCGAAGTGCTTTTCTTGCGTATTCTTGATGAACCAGCGTTTATACATAGATGTAGGAGGATTTGTTTGGGAAGTAATAAGCCCCTTTAACATCTCTTCATCTGCAAAGAATTCTCGACGGGAAAACACAGAGACAAAGGACTGATCTTTGAATAGGAAAAAGAATGGATCCGCAGGATCCCAAATGAATTGGCTTATTCGAAAAAAGCCTTGTTCTTTGGAAAATCTATCTCGTGTCTGGTACTGCATGGTTCCACTCTGCAAGAACTCTGAATCATTCTCTTGAAGCTCATCCTCTTTATGATAAATGATCCGCTTGCCCCGAAATGACCCGGCCCAATAAGGAAATCCCAATTCAGTGGGCCTTTCGATACAATCAAATATATTGCCATAAGGGCGCCATATTCTAGGAGCCCAAACTATGTGATTGAATAAATCCTCCTTCATCTGTTGTGAGTCGAAGGCTCCTTCCCCTTCTTCAAACTCCGATTCGTATTTTTCATATAGAAATCTCTGATCAACGATAGAACAAGATCCATTTTGCATCATATCTAACTGATTCCTTGGTTCGGACCGAAGAAGTAGTGTCACTCGATTATTATCAAACTGGCTGCAATCTTTTTCTGTCCGTGAGGATCCCGCCAGAGCGCCTTCTACTTCTAATAGGCCATGAACTAGATCAGAATCATTCTCAACGAAGCCATAAGAAGTGATCCAATTTTTTTCATTGGGTCCGGATGAAGACCAAAGATCTTGAGCGACCGATCCGGCAGAACAACTCAAAAGATAAAGAAGTATCGTTAATTTCTTCATGCTCGTTCCAAGTTCGAAGTACCATTTGTACAAATAAGAATCCCCTTCCTTACATGATTTCTTCTTCATATAGATAGATATAGGATCTATGGGGCAATTACTTAGAAGTACATTTTGTGCAACAGTCCTTCCTATCTGATAGAAAAGGATCTCATGATCCTGAACCGATCTTACCTGGGATCGCAAATCCCAAGTTTGTCTATGAAGAGCTGATCTAATTGTATTAGTTTCTATAATTGATTTCTTCTGTGTAATACTAATTGATAGGACCTCATTGATAAGTGCTACAAGATCTCGTGCATTGAAACCCATGGTTATGGACCCGAATCCGTTAGTATGGAACATTTTCTTTTCCAAGTGAAATCCTCTAGTATAGGAAAGAATGAAAAAGTGCTTTCGTTGTTGTGGAATAAGAAGCCTTCGTATCTTAATACATGTATTTAATTTATTCGGAGCTATTAGAGCGGGATCCACTTTTTGGGGAATATGAGTCGAAGCAATAACAAGAATATTTCTAGTGGAACATCTTTCACAATCCCTGGAGAGATAGTTCTCTAATAGAC